TGTAAGAAAGACTAAGGGATAGTCTTCGGGCTCATACCCCGAGAAAAGTGAGTTCGAGTCTCACTCTTACAAAACTATGTCCCCCTCAATTTTGGTTTCTCTTCTTGTTGAAGATTTTTGTTTTTTGAGGGGGTGAAGGTTAAAAAAGAAAACTAAAAAAAAAGAAGATGGCTAAGATAAACTAAAATCAGACGACAGACCCTTCGAAACGGCGAAAAGACGCATTAGTTGTTGCTTCTGCGGAAAAGCGAGCCTGCGGTTTGAATTGAAACATCTTAATACCGAGTAAAAATCAAACGAGATTCCGAGAGTAGTGGCGAGCGAAGTTGGAGTTGTGTAAAAAGGGGTCATAAACCTAGACTAAACGTTAGTTTATACTGATAGTAAGAGTACTGTAAAGGAAAGTTGAAAGAGAGTTGAAAAGAGCTGGAATCTTTTTTTTTTAAGCAGCTTTAAAACAGCGTACCTTTTGTATAATGGGTAAAAGAGATTAATTTGGCATATTTAAAAACGGAAAATTAAAAGAAGTTTTTTTTAGTCAAAATACCCGAAACCAAGTGATTTAATCATGAATAGTACACAAGAACGAACTGGTGGTTGTGGCAAAACCCTCAGAAGATTTGTGATTAGGGGCGAAAGACCAATCGAACTTGGATATAGCTGGTTTTTTGCGAAAACTATTTAAGTAGTGCCCTTTTTGTTTTATTTTTTTTGTAATAAAATAAAAAATCAAATAAAAAAAAAGTAGACAAACAAAAAGTGAAAAGATTTTTTGTTAAAAGAGAAAGCTCAAAGCAGAAGTTAAAGTCATTTGTTTCTTTTTAGTGTAAAAAAAAAAACAAGGCCTAGACAATAAAAAAGTAGGCTTAGAGCCAGCCATCTTTTAAAAAGTGCGTAGTTGTTTATTTAATAATTTAATTTTTTTTTTAATTTTGGTGGCTAAAATCAAACCAAAACTCTGCAAATAGAACTTTTTAATAGCAAAATATACCGTTTTTCAGTAGAAACAATTTTTACATGAGTAATCTAAATTTATTATTTTTTTTCTTTATATTACCATTTTTGGGTTATACAGACCCTTAGAGTTTTTTTATGGGAATTTTTTTTTTATATATTATATCAGGAAAAACCAAGAAGAGGAGCTGTTTTTCTAACTAAAGAAAGAAAAAAAAGAGAGACACATTTTTTTAAGGAACTCGGCAAAAGAGAACTTCGACTGTTTACCAAAAACATAGCTTTTTGCTTTTTATAAAAGGTGAGACCTGCCCTATGGTTGGATCTAAAAAAGTTTGTTTTGCTTATTAATAAAGACAGCTAAATGGCCGCGGTAACACTAACTGTGAAAATGTAGCGTAATCAATTGTTAATTAATTGTTGACCGGTATGAATGGTGTCACGAAAGTTTCTCTGTCTTAAAAAAATACTTAATGAAATTGAATTTGTAGTGAAGATGCTACATTAAAATTGTAAGACGAGAAGTCCCCATGGAGCTTTACTGAGGGCTTAGAATTTTATATAAGCGGGACAGTTTTGTTGGGGCGACAGTTTTTTAAAAAGTAACAAAAACGAACTATGGCTTAGCTTCACCCTGAAAAATTTTTTAAGGGACATTTTTGGTGTGTTTTATGATCCGTTGTTTGGAATGAAAAAAACAACGAAAACAAATAAAAGTTACCCTGGGGATAACAGCGCAATAACGTTTGAGAGTTAATCAACGACGGTGTTTGCGACCTCGATGTTGAATTGCAGCGTCCTAGGAAGTAGTCACTCCTAAGGGTTGGTTTGTTCACCCATTAAAGCTGTACATGATTTGAGTTAAAAGCGTGGTAACACAGCTTAGTTTCTATCTACAATGATAAACACAGATATTTTGTTTTTTAGTACGAAAGGATCAAAAATTAATAGTTCTCTAAAGACAACTATTCTTTAAATTAGGATTGCTTCTAAAAAAAAAAAGAAATATTTTTTGTTTGGTTTTATTTTAGAAAAAAAAAAGAAATAATTTTTGTTTGGTTTTATTTATGTATCTTTTAATTTTATTTTTCCCTTTAGTTGGATCAATTTTAACTGGTTGTTTTGGAAGGCATATAGGAGAAAAGGGAGCAGGGATTTTGACTTCATGTTGTTTAATTATCGGTTTGTCTTATTCTGTTTTAGTTGGAATAGAAATTTTATTTAATTCAACGGCAACATTTCTTAGACTATGAAAGTGGTTTGACTCTGGGTTTTTTCTTGTTTTTTTTGATTTGCAGTTTGATGGTTTAGTTGCAGTTATGTTGTTTGTGGTTTTTCTTGTTTCTACTTTGGTTCATGTTTTTTCTATTGCTTATATGCGAGGGGACCCTCATGTGCCTCGGTTTATGGCATACCTTTCTTTGTTTACTTTTTTAATGGTTTTCTTAGTCACTAGCGCTAATTTTCTTCAATTGTTTATTGGATGAGAAGGAGTTGGTCTTTGTTCTTATTTATTAATTAATTTTTGATTAACAAGACTTGAGGCAAATCGAGCAGCAATTAAAGCCATGTTGGTTAATAAAGTTGGTGACATAGGCTTGCTTTTAGCAATGTTCCTTCTTTGAAAAACTTTTGGGTCTTTAGATTTTTCTTCTGTTTTTAATTTAGTTTCTCCTTCTAAGGAAGTTTTTTTTATTTGTTTATTTTTATTTTTTGGGGTAATGGGTAAGTCAGCTCAATTAGGGTTACATACTTGGCTGCCGGATGCCATGGAGGGTTGTTGGGCCTCTTAATTAAAAAATTGATTAAAACAAACCACTATGCACAGGAAAGACAATTGTTCACCAGTGGGCAATAAAATGTTTGTTTTAATGCCTAAGAGACTTTATGTGGTCTACTTTTTTTTATTTGATTAAAGCTGTTTTTGTTATTGTTCCTTTACTTATTGCTGTGGCCTTTTTAACTTTAGCAGAACGAAAAATCTTAGGATATATGCAAATGAGAAAAGGGCCAAATGTTGTAGGGGGCGGGTTACTTCAGCCTTTTGCAGATGGGATAAAATTATTTCTTAAAGAAATGATCATCCCTCATCAGGCAAGTGCTTTTGTTTACTTTTTTGCCCCAGTTGCTTCTTTTACATTAGCATTTATTGTTTGGGGAATTCTTCCTTATGGAAGAGGAATTGGTATAAGTGATTTTAATATTGGTCTTTTGTGGGTTTTGGCCATTTCTTCTATAAGTGTTTATGCTGTTTTAATGTCTGGGTGGGGGAGTCGTTCAAAATATGCTTTTTTAGGGGCTATTCGCGCGGCTGCGCAAATGATAAGTTATGAGGTTTCGATTGGGTTGATCTTGATTTCTGTTCTTTTATGTGTTGGCTCTTTGGCTTTTAATAAAATTGTTTTGGCACAAAATTTTATTTGATTCTTTATTCCTTTTTTTCCTATTGTTGTAATGTTTTTGGTTTCTATTTTAGCAGAAACGAATCGTGCCCCATTTGATTTAACGGAAGGAGAATCGGAGCTTGTTTCGGGTTATAATGTTGAATATGCCTCTATGTCTTTCGCATTATTTTTTTTAGCAGAGTATGCACATATTATTTTTATGAGTTGTTTGACTATTCTTTTATTTTTTGGAGGGTGGTTGGGCCTACCTTTTGGTTTGAAAGTTGTTTTTATTGTTTGTTTTTTTTTATGGGCACGAGCGTCTTTTCCAAGGATTCGATATGACCAATTAATGGCCCTATTATGAAAGGGGTATTTGCCTTTTAGTTTGGGGGTTGTTCTTTTTGTTGCTAGTGTTTTGTTAGGATTTAATGGTCCTTCTCCAATATAGGAATGCCATTACGAAAGGACAATCCTATTTTATCTCCAGTTAATGGGTTTCTCGTAGACTTGCCCTCTCCTTCAAATATAAGTTATTTTTGAAACTTTGGGTCTTTATTAGGACTGTGTTTAGTTTTACAAATTATAACAGGGTGTTTTTTATCGATGCATTATTGTTCAGATGCGGGTCTTGCGTTTGCCTCTATTGGGCACATAATGCGCGATGTTAACTATGGGTTTTTATTAAGATATTTACATGCAAATGGTGCTTCTTTGTTTTTTTTTTGTCTTTATATTCATATTGGACGAGGGTTATATTACGGGGGGTATTTGAAATTTCATGTTTGGAGTGTTGGAGTTTTGCTTTTTTTATTGACTATGGCGACCGCTTTTATGGGTTATGTTTTGCCCTGGGGCCAAATGTCTTTTTGGGGCGCGACTGTTATTACGAATTTATTATCTGCAATACCCTATTTTGGGGTGGATATTGTTCAATGGGTTTGAGGGGGTTTTAGTGTTTCTGGGGCTACATTAAATCGGTTTTTTAGTTTGCATTTCTTGCTCCCTTTTATTTTAGCCTTTCTTGCTATTATTCATTTAGTTTATTTACATGTTGATGGGTCAAATAATCCTGTCGGCTTAAACTCTTCGATGGACAGTGTTTCTTTTCATACTTTTTATACTTCGAAAGATCTTTTTGGTTTCTTTTTTTTATTTTTTTTATTTTTTTTTTTTGTTTTTTTTTGGCCTAATTTCTTAGGAGACGCAGAGAATTTTATTCAGGCGAATTCTTTAGTTACTCCTGTTCACATTCAACCCGAGTGGTACTTTTTATTTGCTTATGCCATTTTGCGTTCAATACCAAATAAATTGGGGGGGGTTGTTGCTATGTTTTGTAGTATTTTAATTTTATTTTTTTTACCCATTTTACACAAAAGTGTTTTAAAAGGACTGTCTTTCCGCCCTTTGGGACGAATGGCGTTTTGGTTTTTGATAGTTAATTTTGGTCTTTTGACTTGAATCGGATCGCAAGTAGTTGAAGAGCCCTTTATTTTAATCGGGCAAGTTCTTTCTTTTTTTTATTTTTTTTATTTTTTAGTTCTTGTGCCTGTGTTGGGTGTTTTAGAAAATCAATTATTAAAAAGAAATTAACGAAATTTTTCTTTTCGGTGGTTTTATATTAAGTTTGGTGGGTTTGGGCTTTCGTGGTTTTCTTTTAAAGTTTTCTTTTTTTTTTTTTTGGGTTTTTTTTTATTTTTGGTTTTTTGAGTTAGAGTGAGCAAAAATTTTTGTTTTAGTTGGGGGTTTCGCGGTTTTACTCTTATTAGGACCAAAAAAAGAAGAACAAACAGACCTTCCTATTTTAAATTTACTTGTTGTTTTAGGGGTTTTTTGTTTAATTTCTTCTAAAAATTGACTTTCTGTTTATTTAGCAATAGAGCTCTCTACACTTTGTTTTTTTGTTTTGATTGCAAGGGGGTCGGGCTATAGTGCAGAGGCAGGGTTAAAATACTTTGTTTTGGGGGCTCTTTCTTCTGGTTTATTTTTATTTGGTTGTGCTTTGTTGTGTGGAGCTGGGGGCAGTGTATATTTTTATTATATAGAATTGCTTTTTAATTCAAAACAAAGTTTTTCTGACGTTTGTGTGCCGATTGGGTACCTTTTAATTATTGCGGCTCTTTTTTTTAAATTGTCTGTTGCTCCTTTTCACATGTGGGTTCCAGATGTCTATGAAGGGGCACCAACAAAAACGGTTGTGTTATTAGCTATCGTGCCTAAAACAGGCATTTTTTCTCTTTTGTTTTCCATTGGATTGCCCATAAGCCTTTTCTTAATTGGAGTTGTTTTTTCTCTTTTTGTTGGGGCCTTAGGTGCTTTAAATCAAACAAGAGTCAAACGACTTTTGGCTTATAGTGGGATTGGTCACATGGGGTTTCTTTTATGGGGTTTAGTAAATGGTTCTTTTGAGAGCTTACAAGCAAGTTTGGTCTATCTTTTTATATACATCATTATGACGATTTGTGTTTTTTCTATTGTTTTGAGTTTTAATGTGTATAAAAATTTACTTATTGAATTTAGTGGGCTCTCCCGGCTTTTACCCCTTCTTTCTATTACTTTTGGAGTTGTTTTTTTTTCTATTGCTGGGATCCCTCCTTTTGCAGGGTTTTTAGGAAAATGGGTGGTTTTATTATCTGGGGTTCTTTCTAAATCTTTTTTTATTTTTTTTTTTGCCGTTTTTTGTTCTGTGATAGCGGGGGTTTATTATGTTAGAATTGTAAAAATTCTTTTTTTTCAAAAAAACTCTTTTTTTTTAATCTCAACAAAAGCTTTAAAAAAAGAGCTCAAATTAAATTTTAAGAGGGTTTTTTTAATTGGCCTTTGTTTTTATTTTATTTTTTTTCTTTTTTTTTCTCCACATTTTGGGTTTTGTTTCACTTCCCAAGTGGTTATGGGGTTGTTTTAAAATGGAAGCTCTTATTTTTTGTTTTTTTTTAAGTACAATTGTTTCCGGAATAATGGTTGTTTCTGCCCTAAACCCTGTGCTTTCTATTTTTTGGTTGGTTCTTGTTTTTGTTAACTCTGCAGTTTTTTTTCTCTGATTAGAGGTCGACTTTCTTGCCTTGATGTTTTTACTTGTTTATGTGGGGGCCATTGCTGTTTTGTTTTTGTTTGTAGTGATGTTATTAAATTTAACAGACTATCCTCCTGTTTTTAGAGAAGAAGTTGATATGACAAACTATATGCCAGTCGGGCTTCTAATTGGAGGGTTTTTTTTTTCAGAAATTGCTTCCAGTTGATCAATTATCTTTCCTCGAGTTGAAAGTTGAGATTTGTCTTTTCCTTGGTTTCTTGTTTCTTATCATAATATTGAGGCATTAGGGCAGGTTTTGTATATACCTTGTTTTTGTTTATTTTTTTTAGCAGGCTTTGCTTTGTTAGTTGCTATGGTTGGTGTTATTGTTTTAACTCAAGAACTAGAACCTTTAACTAAAAAACAAGATCTTTTTATTCAAATAAATAGATAATGAGTGGCTCTTCTTATTTTGAACAGTTTAATGTTGTGTGGCTATTTGGTTTGACGAACTCTGCTATAATGATGCTTCTTGTCATTTTTGTGGTTTTGTTGTTTTTAAAAGGAATTGATTTGATTCCTAAAAGATGGCAATCTTTTTTTGAATTAGTGTGCTTTCATTTTTATTATGTGGCAAAAGAGAACTTAGGTGTTGAGGGTTTAAAATTTTTTCCTTTTATTCTTTCTCTCTTTTTTTTTTTAGTCTTTTTAAATGTCTTTGGTTTATGTCCTTATGTATTTACCCCCACAACGCATATAATTGTAACTCTTGGGTTTTCTTTTTCGATTATTATCGGGGTTATTCTCTCTGGGCTTTTAAGGTTTAAAAAAGATTTTTTTAGTATTTTAATGCCCAGTGGGGCCCCTTTAGTTTTAGCTCCTCTTTTGGTTTTAATAGAAACGGTTAGTTATTTTTCTCGGGCTATTTCTTTGGGGGTTCGTTTGGCCGCAAACCTTTCTGCTGGACATCTTTTGTTTGCCATCTTAGCCGGTTTTGGTGTTATTTTTAAATCGGCAATTGTAATAATGGTTTTTATTACATTATTAGAAATTGCTGTTGCGATTATTCAAGCTTATGTTTTTTGTTTATTGACAACTATCTATTTGGCGGACACACTTGTTTTACACTAATGGGTCTTTTTTGGTTGATTCTTTTAGTTGGAACAATTGGTGTGATGGGGGTTTCGAGAGAAAAAAAAAGTCTTTTAAAAAAACGAGCCCTAGAGTGGTCTTTGGCTATTTTGTTTAGTGCTTTGGTTTCATGGGGAGGATTTGATGGAGAAGGACATTTTCAATTTATAGAACTCGTTGAATGGGGTTCTTTTTTAGCCTGGGGCCCTCTCCTTTTTGCTTTAGATGGTGTCTCTTTGTTCTTTTTGCTTTTAACAACTTTTTTAATTCCGATTTGTATTTTAATAAGTCAGAAATCGACAAAGTTTTTATTTAAAGAGTTTTTATTATGTCTATTCTTTCTAGAGATTTTATTGGTTGGTGTGTTTTTAGTTTTTGACCTTTTTTTATTTTATATTTTTTTTGAGGGTGTTTTAATACCAATGTTTTTTTTAATTGGTATTTGAGGCTCTCGAGAAGAAAAAGTTCGTGCTTCTTTTTATTTTTTTTTTTTTACTTTTGCAGGGTCGGTTTTCTTTTTTTTTGTAATACTTTTTTTATATCAGTCAACTGGGACAACCAATTATTTTCTTTTACTTAATACGAAGTTGTCTTTGAGTGTTCAAAAATGAGCGTTGGTTGGTGTTTTTCTTAGTTTTGCTGTCAAACTACCGCTTGTTCCTTTTCATATTTGGCTTCCACAAGCGCATGTAGAAGCACCTGTTGCAGGCTCTGTTATTTTAGCGGGGATTTTATTAAAACTAGGAGGTTATGGTCTTTTGCGTTTTTCTTGGCCTCTTTTTCCAGAGGCTTCTTTTTATTGATCTCCAGTTATTGTTTGTTTTAGTGTTATTGCAGTTGTTTATGGGGGGCTGATGACATGTCGTCAAATTGATTTTAAACGACTTGTTGCTTATTCTTCTGTTGCACACATGGGGTTAGTCCCTTTGGGTATTTTTACACATATTATGGAGGGGTTGGTCGGGGCTGTTTTTTTAATGTTAGCACATGGTTTTGTTAGTTCGGCTCTTTTTATTGGAGTGACTTTTTTGTATGATCGTCATCACACGCGTTTAATAAAATATTATAGGGGTCTAACTTTAACTATGCCATTTTTTGCTGTCTCCATGCTTGTTTTGTCTTTATCAAATATGGGGCTACCTTTAAGTTGCAATTTTGTTGGGGAGTTCTTTTCTTTACTTGCGGCGTTTAAATATTATTATGGGGTTGGGGCGCTTGTTGTTTTTGGGGTTCTTTTTTCTGCTATTTATTCTCTTAGTTTGTTTAACCGTATTTCTTTTGGGGGAGGGTCTAACTATCTTCTTTTTAATAGAGACTTAAGTCGACAAGAGGGCTTTACAATATTTCCTTTTCTTATAATAATTTTTCTTGGAGGGGTTGTACCTTTTTTTGTTATTAACCTGGTTAAAAACAGTCTTGTTTTTAGCCCAATTGGTTAGCCCTTTGATTTTTGAAAGGATAGTCTATAACTCTCTTTCTTAATTGGCCTCTTCAATTAGCTTTTTGAGTTATAATAGGACTGTTTAAAAGAAGATAGTTTGAAGTCGGCAGAACAATATTTAAAAATAAGTAAAGTGGGTCCTTTGGTTTTGGGGATTAAAAAGCTTTTTGAGTTATAATAGGACTGTTTAAAAGAAGATAGTTTGAAGTCAGCAGAACAATATTTAAAAATAAGAGCAGAACAATATTTAAAAATAAGTGCAGAACAATATTTAAAAATAAGAACAGAACAATATTTAAAAATAAGTGCAGAACAATATTTAAAAATAAGAACAGAACAATATTTAAAAATAAGAGCAGAACAATATTTAAAAATAAAAGCAGAACAATATTTAAAAATAAGAGCAGAACAATATTTAAAAATAAAAGCAGAACAATATTTAAAAATAAGAGCAGAACAATATTTAAAAATAAGTAAAGTGGGTCCTTTGATTTTTGAAAGGATAGTCTATAACTCTCTTTCTTAATTAGCCTCTTCAATTAGCTTTTTGGGTTATAATAGGACTGTTTAAAAGAAGATAGTTTGAAGTCGGCAGAACAATATTTAAAAATAAGTAGAGGGGGTCCTTTGGTTTTGGGGAGTAAAAAGCTTTTGGTCTGAGTAATACATGCTAGTGTATGCGAACAGGTGAGGGTGAAAGAAAAAGCTTATTTTTTTTTATTGTATTAGGAAAAGAAGAGGTTTTTTTCTTCTTTCCAAAGATGCATGGTTTAACCACATTTTCACTGAAACAAGGGAAAACATTGGCAGCAGTAAAGAATTTTATGCAATATACGAAAGTAAGACATAGGCAGAACCTTTTAACCTGTCAAATTAAGTGCCAGCAGACGCGGTGAAACTTAAGGGTTTGTTTTTTAGAAAAAAGCAGAAAGCGTGTAAAGGTAAAACATTTAAAATAAATAGAATTTTTTTAGTAATAGTGCAATATTAAAAGAAGAAAAAGAATTTTTTATGTGAAGACAATTTATTTTTTTCTTTAACACGAAGGTTCTGGGAGCGAACAGGATTAGAGACCCTGGTAGTCGATACAGTAAAAGAAAGTCGCTTGAGTAGTACGGTCGCAAGATTAAAATTCAAAAAACTTGGCTGTTCATTGTTATTTAGAGGAGCGTGTTGCTTAATTCGATAATCCGCGAGTTACCTTACCAAAACTGGCTTTTTCAGGTGTTGCATGGCCGTCGTCAATTTATGTTTGATACAATAAATTAAATCCTAGAAAGGTTGAAGTCAGGTAAAATTGCCCTTATGTTTTGGGGTTAAATGCGCTACATTTTTTTTTTAATAAAAAAAAAGAGTTCGGATTGTCTTTAAAAGAGGATGATTAAGTTGAATTTAATAGTAATTGAAAAGTAGAGCGTTTCAATGAATTTGCCGCAATGTTAGTACAAATTGCCCGTCGCCTCTACTGAGGTAAACAAAGTAGAGTAAGTCGTAACATAGTAAGGGTGAGGGAACTGGCCCTTGATGCCCAAAGGTTAATAATATCAATTATTACCTTGAAGTTAAAAAATTAATAAAAGAATATAGTAAGGTGCGATATCATCCATATCATTTAGCGGAACCCTCTCCATGACCTTTTTTGGGGGCTACGGCCGCGTTTTTTTTGACTATCGGCTTAGTGTCTTTTTTCCATTATGGGCAACGTTTTTTTTTATGATTAGGGATTTTAGTTATGGTTGGAGTTATGTTTGTTTGATGACAAGATGTAATACGAGAGTCTACCTTTCAAGGGCATCATTCTTTAATTGTAAAACAAGGACTTAAATATGGGATGCTTTTATTTATTCTTTCAGAAGTTCTTTTTTTTTTTTCTTTTTTTTGGGCTTTTTTTCATAGTAGTTTGGCCCCTGCGGTGGAATTGGGAGTAGTATGACCCCCACAAGGTGTATCTGCACTAAATCCTTTCTCTGTTCCCTTATTAAATACTGCTGTGTTATTAAGTTCCGGGGCAACAGTGACATGGGCTCATCATGCCATTGTTTGTGGGGCTAAAAAAGAAGCGCAGTTGGGCTTGTTTTTAACACTTTTATTGGGAATGGTCTTTACCAGTTTACAGGCAATTGAGTATTATGAGGCTCCGTTTGCTTTGTCAGACTCTGTTTATGGCTCAACTTTTTTTGTTGCAACTGGGTTTCATGGATTACATGTTTTAATTGGAACGACTTTTTTATTTGTTTGTTTTTTTCGTTTGTTATCTAATCAATTTACTCGCCGTCAACATGTGGGTTTTGAGGCAGCGAGTTGGTACTGACATTTTGTTGATGTGGTATGGCTGTTTTTATACCTATGTATTTATTGATGAGGTTCTTAAAAAATTTATTTAAGGACCATTGTTTTGTGGGTGGCACTTTTTTAGGTGTTTTTTTGATTATAATACTGATAATAAGGCTATGTTTTATTATATCGCCTTCTTTTTACCTATTATATTTAATGGTTGAGGGTGTTTACACTAGCCCCGTAGAGGCTAAAATGTGGGTTTGTTTTTTTTTTTATATCTTTGTATTTACTAATGAGGTTTTTAAAAATGTTTCAAGACGGGGCAGAGGCTTGGTGTTTGGGTTTTCAAGATATGGCAGACCCAGTGGCTGAAGAAATTATTTTTTTTCATGATAGGGTGATGTTTTTGTTGGTTATTATTGTAACTGTTGTTTTGTGACTTATTGGTGAGGCTTTAAAAAATAAATTTTATGATCGTTTTTTAGTTGATGGTACTTTTTTAGAAATTATTTGAACAATAATACCGGCAGTTATTTTAGTTTTTATTGCATTACCTTCTCTTAAATTATTGTATTTGATGGATGAAGTGGTCTCTCCTGCTTTAACCATAAAGGCGGTTGGACATCAATGATATTGGTCTTATGAGTATTCCGATTATGAGGGGGAGACATTGGGGTTTGATTCTTATATGCTTTCTACATCGGATTTAACTTCAGGGGAGAATCGTTTGTTGGAAGTTGACAACAAACTTATTCTTCCAATTTTAACTCATATAAGGCTTTTGGTTACAGGAGCGGATGTTTTGCATTCTTTTGCGGTTCCTTCTTTAGGGTTAAAAATAGATGCTGTCCCAGGTCGTCTTAACCAAACGGGGGTTTTTATTAAAAGGCCGGGGGTTTTTTATGGACAATGTTCTGAGATTTGTGGTGCAAATCATTCTTTTATGCCAATTGTTATAAAAGGAGTTTGTATTGAAGAATACCTTCATTCTTTGAAATGTATTATAAATACCTAATTCTGGTAGTTCTTTTGTTTTTATTGGGGAGCTGGGGTATAATTTTAAACCGAGGACATTTTATTATTATGATTGTTTCCATTGAGCTGGTTTTATTATCTACTTTTTTTTTCTTTTTAATAAATTCTAAAGAAATTGATGTTTTAATAGAACAAGTGTATATGATAATGGGTTTAACAATTGCGGCAGCGGAGTCTTCAATTGGTCTAGCTATTTTGGTTGCTTATTATCGTATTCGAGGGACAATAGTTTTAAAATCTTTTAGTTCTTTACGAGGTTAAGGATGCGTTTTTTTGTTTTTTGTTTTTTGACAATTGTTTTGGCGGGGTTGTTTTCTATTGTTTCTTTTTTTCTAGGAGAGAAAGTACCAGATCGAGAAAAGGTTTCTGCTTATGAGTGTGGTTTTGTGCCATTTAGTTTTTTGGGCCGTCCTTTTTCAATACGATTTTTTTTAATTGGCATTTTATTTTTAATTTTTGATTTAGAGATTAGTTTTTTTTTTCCTTGGTGTGTTTTATATAATTCAATTGCCCCTTTTGGGTTTTGAACTATGGTTGGGTTTTTCTTTATATTAACTTTAGGTTTGGTTTATGAGTGGTTAAAGGGGGGTTTAGAGTGAGAATAAAAAAAAGAGTAAAAGAAAAAGTCCTATCTATTATGGGAGTAGTAGTTATAAGTATCCCAACTCCGGTTTCTGCTTTAATCCATGCGGCAACAATGGTTACGGCGGGTGTGTTTTTATTAATTCGAGCATCTCCTTTGTTTGATGTCGTTCCTCTTATGTTAATTATTATAACAACGATTGGGGTTTTAACGGTGTTTTTTGCTGGTACAATTGGTTTGGTTCAAAATGATTTGAAAAAAATAATTGCTTATTCTACTTGTAGTCAACTAGGATATATGGTTGTTGCTTGTGGGCTTTCTCATTTCTCTACTGGTTTGTTTCATTTAATGAACCATGCTTTTTTTAAAGCTTTGTTATTTTTGAGTGCGGGCTCTTTAATCCATGCGGTGGTTGATGAACAAGATGTAAGGAAAATGGGGGGGCTGTCCTCTTTTCTTCCTCTAACTTATATTTTTTTTATTATAGGATCTTTTTCTTTAATGGGGTTTCCTTTTTTAACCGGGTTTTATTCAAAAGATTTGATTTTAGAGTTTGCTTTTGGGCAATTTTATTTAATTTTTGTTTATTTACTCGGGTGTTTCTCGGTTTTATTAACTGCAATATATTCTATTCGTCTAATTTTTTTATCTTTTTTATCCAATACAAACTTAAAACGGGGAGTCTTTTTTTTTCTTAAGGAAGGGGAGGGACTGCTTTTAGCCCCCTTGGGGATATTGGCTTTGGGAAGTATTTTTTGGGGTTATTTTTGTAAAGAAATGATTTGGTGTTTTCAAATGGGGACTTTCCCTGTGCTTTTTTTAAATATTAAACTTCTTCCTGTTTTTTTAAGTTTAGTTGGGGTTTTTGGAGTGCTTTTTTTTTTTTATTTTTTTTTATCTAAAACTTTGTTTTTCTTTTTTTCTATTTATTGTTTTTTAGGCTCTGCTTGACAAATTAATTATTTTTTTAATTTTTTTTTTATAAAAAAAATATATAAAATCGGACATATAATTACAAATTTAACTCTTGATAAGGGGGTCTTAGAGCTTATTGGACCAAAGGGAATTGTTAATTTTTTGATTATACAAGTACAAAGATTAAGTAGTTTTCAGTCTGGGCTTGTTTTTAATTATGCTTTGGTTTTCTTTATTGGAGTTGTTGTTTTTATGGTTTTATTGTAGAGAATTCGGTTAAAGTAAGCCATTGGCCTTCAAAGCTAAAAATGTAGGTGCAAGTCCTACTTTCTCTGAAAATGCCACAGTTAAACACAATAATGTTTTTAAATCAATACGGGTGTACTTTTTTTTTGTTTTTTGTTCTTTTATTTTTTTTTTTGTTTATTCTTTTGCCCCAAGTAAAAAAAAACTTTTTTTTTAGAAAAAAAATAAGTACAAAGGGATTTTCAAAAGAGTCTCTTTTAATAAAAGAAGTTGTTTTTATTTGATTATAATGAAAAATAATTATTTTATTCGTTGGGTTTTTTCTACAAACCATAAAGACATAGGTACTTTATATTTAGTTTTTGGTATTGGGGCCGGTCTAATTGGGACGGCTTTTAGTATGCTTATACGATTGGAGCTTTCTGCGCCAGGCGCTATGTTAGGTGATGATCATCTTTATAATGTAATTGTAACAGCACATGCTTTTATTATGATTTTTTTTTTAGTAATGCCGGTTATGATTGGGGGGTTTGGAAACTGGCTAGTGCCATTATATATTGGGGCACCGGATATGGCGTTCCCCCGATTAAATAATATTAGTTTTTGGTTATTACCACCTGCTTTGTTTTTATTGTTAGGCTCTGCTTTTGTTGAACAAGGCGCAGGAACGGGATGAACGGTTTATCCTCCTCTTTCTGATATTTATGCGCACTCTGGGGGTTCTGTTGACATGGTTATTTTTAGTCTTCATTTGGCTGGGGTTTCTTCTATCTTAGGAGCAATAAACTTTATTACAACGATTTTCAACATGCGAGCCCCTGGTGTTTCTTTTAATAGAATGCCTTTGTTTGTTTGGTCTATTTTAATAACTGCTTTTTTATTACTTTTATCTTTGCCTGTGTTAGCGGGTGCAATTACTATGTTATTAACAGATCGAAATTTTAATACAACTTTTTTTGATCCTTCTGGAGGTGGAGATCCTATTTTGTTCCAACATTTATTTTGGTTTTTTGGGCATCCTGAAGTTTATATTTTAATTTTGCCTGGTTTTGGTATGATTTCTCAAATAATACCTACTTTTGTTGCTAAAAAACAAATTTTTGGGTATTTAGGGATGGTTTATGCGATGCTTTCAATTGGTCTTCTTGGGTTTATTGTTTGAGCCCATCATATGTTTACAGTTGGGATGGATGTGGACACAAGAGCCTATTTTACTGCGGCAACTATGATTATTGCCGTGCCAACTGGAATAAAAGTGTTTAGTTGGTTGGCCACTATTTATGGGGGAACTTTAAGATTAGACACTCCTATGCTTTGGGCTATGGGTTTTGTTTTTTTATTTACAATAGGCGGTTTAACAGGGGTTATATTAGCAAATAGTTCTCTTGATATTGTTCTACATGACACATATTATGTAGTTGCACATTTTCATTATGTTCTTTCTATGGGGGCTGTCTTTGCTATTTTTGGGGGGTTTTATTATTGAATTGGGAAGATTAGTGGGTATTGTTATAACGAATTCTATGGTAAGATCCATTTTTGGTTGATGTTTATAGGGGTTAATTTGACGTTTTTCCCCCAACACTTTTTGGGTTTGACAGGTTTTCCAAGACGATATTCTGATTTTGCAGATGCTTTTGCGGGTTGAAATTTAATAAGTTCCTTAGGTTCTGTTGTTTCAATTTTGGGCGTTATTTGGTTTCTATATATTGTATTTGATCTTTTTGTTAAAGAAGAAAAGTTCTTAGGTTGAACGAATCAGAGCTCTTTAGAGTGGGTCCATCTTTCTCCTCCTTTATTCCATACTTATGAGGAGCTGCCTTTTGTTATAGAAATACAAACAAATAGTGGACATCAAAGTAGCACGTCACATTTATAATTGTTTTGTTAAAACCAAATAATGACATTCTTAAAATTGTTTCAAGACGGAGCAAGGCGGGCCCAGTGGCTAAAAAAATTATTTTTTTTCATGGTAGGATGTCGTTTTTGGCGGCGATAAAATCCTTTCTATGACAAGACCCTTTTTATATATTTATTAATGGAGTACTTAATGTACGTTTCTTTTAACTCGAACCTTGGGGATATGGAAGTCATCTTTTTAGATCAATATTTTTTAGTGGATTCTTTGGTAAATCATATCGCAGCTCATGCGGCACCTTTTGACGTTTTTCCTGTTGATTATGAGAATTTGACTACTTTTATAAATAGAAATGCAAATTGCCTGCGAGGGGCGCAGTTATTACATCACTTTGACTATAATGGGGCGGATGTTCTGGAGCCCTATGTCCGGCAGGGATTAGTGGATGGAATTGAATGTTGATCCCGGAAATGTTCTATTAACATTCCAGATATAAGGGAGTTAAGGATGATCGCAGTCAGACCATAAGTGGCCATATTGACAATTTGGGATGTTTTTAGTATGCTTATGCGATTGGGGCTTTTTATATTAGGCGGTGACCCGAGGGAAAATTCAAGGTCATGTTT